GGGTGAGAATTATGCTCATAGAGAACAGGGTTGGTGGAGTATCATGTGAGTATTAATATTGTAGGAGAGTAAGGTTGAGTGGGATTTTAGTACTATATATAGATTATTGAGGTTCTGAAATATGAGTGTAGAGTTAATAGAATAATTGTAGTTCATTAAACGGTAAAAGATAGGAGAATATTTAGATCTACTGATGAGAGAGTCAAGATTTTTGTATCTGTTAGAATTATAATTTTTATTACTGACGGGAGGTTATGGAAATTTTAATAATTAATTTCTGTAGGATTTTTGTATTAAATCATTTTATGTCTATCAAGCATGAATATAGATTAACCTGCTGGTAGTTATGCTGAGGAAACATAGTGACTAAAAAGTCCAGCTACAATTGGGTTGACTGTGTTAGGGCCTCTGACGGCCAAAGGTGAGTGGAAGCATACCCCAAAAAATAAAAATACGTTAGGCACGCCCGTGCAAGGATTGACATTTCACGGACTAAATAGGCCCAAAGCATCGTGATGCCTTATTTAAGGGGAACGAGGGGGCGATAACGCATGATATGGCCCTGAGGTAGGAACCAGATGCCAGTTATAGTTTCAGTCTAGCGACCCCCAAGGTTCATGGGCGCAGAGCGAGAAGAGAGGCATGACTCTGGCGGGTTGCTGATTTCACGGAGGTTGCTAGGTTAAGAGACCACGGATGGAAGGGGATAGTCATTTGGAACATGAAAGGTTTATGACGGAAATGGGGCATGTACCGCTAGTGAATATAATGTACTATGTGGCATTATGGTTAATTAAGTGTTATGGATATCCATGTGTCAAGACATTTTATGGGTTGTCCAAGGTAATGGTTTATGTACTATGTGAGTATTATGTACATGCTTATATGCATGGGGAGTACGTTTAATGTTGATTAAACATACTATGTGATATGTGTAATTAATAATGTAATGTATGTGATACATTTATTAATGTGGTCGAGCATTAATGCACGTAGTACATAGGCATCTTTGTGAATTAATAAATAAAAATTGATAGAAACATATGGGTTAAATAATTTGGAATTGGTCGAGTATCAGGGGGTAGTTTAAAATAGAATATCAGCTTTGGGAGTTGAAGGTAAGATATGGTATCTTTTCCCTGAGGGTTGCTCTAAGAAGTGGTAGACTTCATTTCTGGTTTACAAGACCAGGGTATTGGTTTATACTATTAGGGCTTACCATTTAAGGAGTTTGTTTTCGAATAGGCTAATAGCTGGTAGAATAAGAAGGATGATTATAAAATAGAGGATTGATGCTAGTTGTCCAATAATGATAAATGGGTATTCGACTGGTTGGCCTCCGATTCAGGTGAGTGTAAATAGATCAGCTACTAAGATTCAGAATATACATTGGCTAAGTGGACGAAATATTATGCTGCGTTGCTTAGATATGTGTAGGATCGGGAATAATATTAGGATAAGGATGGAGAGAACTAGGGCTAATACTCCTCCTAGTTTGTTAGGGATGGATCGTAGAATGGCGTAGGCGAATAGGAAATATCATTCTGGTTTGATATGTGGTGGAGTGTTAAGTGGATTGGCGGGAGTATAATTATCTGGGTCTCCAAGGAGATCAGGGGAAAATAGGACTAAAATTATTAGGACTAGGATTAGGAGGAGGATGCCTAGGATATCTTTAATGGTATAGTATGGGTGGAATGGAATTTTGTCAGAGTCAGAGATTAATCCAGAGGGGTTGTTGGATCCGGTTTCGTGAAGGAAGAGTAGGTGAACTATAACTAACGCTGTAATAATAAATGGGAGGATGAAGTGAAATGCAAAGAATCGTGTAAGGGTAGCTTTATCTACTGAGAAGCCTCCTCAGATTCATTCTACTAATGTTGTTCCGATGTATGGGATAGCTGATAGGAGGTTTGTAATGACAGTAGCACCTCAAAAGGATATTTGTCCTCATGGAAGGACGTAGCCTATGAATGCAGTGGCTATAACGGCAAATAGGAGAATTACTCCAATGTTTCATGTTTCAAAATAGGTGTATGATCCATAGTAAAGTCCTCGGCCTACATGAAGGAATAGGCAGATAAAAAATATAGAGGCTCCGTTAGCGTGTATGTATCGGATAAGTCAACCATAATTTACATCTCGGCAGATATGAGTGACAGATGAGAAAGCTGTTATTGTGTCGGATGTGTAGTGTATTGCTAGGAATAATCCAGTGAGAATTTGAATAATTAGGCAAATACCTAGGAGGGATCCAAAATTCCATCATGCAGAGATGTTGGATGGCGCAGGTAAATCAATGAATGAGTGGTTGATGATTTTAATGAGGGGGTGGGTTTTACGGATGTTTGTCATTAATGTTTTTATAGTTGAATTACAACGATGATTTTTCATGTCATTGGTCATGGTTAGATTCCATGTAAAAATAATGACATATATTGTTTACTTATTAAGTGTATTATTTGTGTTAGGTTTTGTAGGATTTTCTTCAAAGCCGTCACCTATTTATGGGGGATTGGGGTTGATTGTTAGTGGAGGAGTTGGATGTGGTATAGTTATGTATTTTGGAGGGTCTTTTCTTGGTTTGATAGTTTTTTTAATTTATTTAGGGGGAATATTAGTAGTGTTTGGATATACTACTGCAATGGCTACTGAGGAGTACCCTGAAACTTGAAGTTCAAATGTTGTAATTTGAGGTGTGTTATTGTTAGGGGTCTTAGTTGAAGTTTTAGTTATTGTGTTTATAGCATTATATGGAGGGGTGGATGGCGTAGTTGAGTTAGGTAATTCGGATAATTGAATAGTTTATGGTGGAGATGAGTTGGGATTAATTCGTGAGGATTCTATAGGGGTTGCGGCAATGTACAGTTGTGGAAGTTGGTTGATGGTTGTGGCGGGTTGATCATTGTTTGTAAGTATTTTTATTGTTATTGAAATTACCCGTGGAAGTAGAGTGTAATGATAGTTGCTAGGGTACTAGAAATTAGGAATGATAGAAAATATAGTTTAATTAGGCCTTTTTGGCTTGAAGTTATAATTGAGGCGGATAGGTTGAAGTTGGCAGTTAATTTTGGGATAGATTTTTCTATTCATACTAGGTCTAAAAGGCTTGATGCTAGTTTTTGGCTTGCGATAAGATTGAAGTAGGGGTAGATTCGGTGTATAATGAGAGGGAAATAGCCTAATATATTGGAGAATTTAGATATGTTTGAGTAGAATTTTGTTTTTAAATTGAGTGTGAGTTGATTAAGTTCTATGGCGATTGTAAATCCTATTAGGGTAACAAATAGGGCTGTTAGTTTTAAGTAAAATGGTATAGTCATGATGGGTGAATTTATTGGTGGAATGTTAAATGAAAGGAGGAATCCTGCAATGATGCTGCCAATTAAAAGGCGTATAATTGAGTTTATAAGTTGTGGGTTGTTTTCATTAATAGAGATTAGTGGGGAGAATCGGGGTTGTCCTATTAAGGCGAAAAAGATAATGCGTGTGCTGTAAACGGCTGTTAGGGATGTGGCAATTAGAGTGATAGATAGGGCTCAGGCGTTGGTGTACGACGTGTTTATGGCTTCAATAATTAGGTCTTTTGAGTAGAATCCGGTTAGGAATGGTATGCCTGTTAATGCTAGGCTACCTACTATAAGTGATGATGAAGTAAAGGGTAGGGCTTTGAATAGTCCTCCTATTTTACGAATGTCTTGTTCGTCGTTTAGGTTATGAATGATTGAACCGGAGCATATAAATAGTATTGCTTTGAAAAATGCGTGTGTGCAGATGTGAAGGAATGCTAAGTGGGGTTGGTTGATTCCGATTGTAACTATTATTAGTCCTAGTTGGCTTGATGTAGAGAATGCAACGATTTTTTTGATGTCGTTTTGTGTTAAAGCACAGATAGCTGTGAATAGGGTTGTGATAGCCCCTAAGCATAAAGTTAGGGTTTGGATAGTTTTATTATGTTCTATGATAGGGTAAAATCGGATTAGTAGGAAAATGCCTGCAACAACTATAGTGCTGGAGTGAAGTAGGGCTGATACGGGGGTTGGTCCTTCTATTGCGGATGGAAGTCATGGGTGTAGTCCAAATTGAGCTGATTTCCCAGTTGCTGCTAGAAGAAGTCCAATTAATGGTAGAAGTGAAATGTCTATTATAAATAACTGTTGAAATTCTCATGAGTTAGAGTTAGTTAGAAATCAGGCTATGGTTAAGACAAATCCAATATCTCCGATACGGTTGTATAAAATAGCTTGTAGGGCAGCTGTGTTGGCGTCTGTTCGGCCATATCATCAGCCGATTAGGAGGAATGATATAATTCCTACTCCTTCTCATCCGATAAATAGTTGGAATAAATTGTTAGATGTAACTAGGATTATTATAGTAATAAGAAATATAAGTAAGTATTTAAAGAAACGGTTAATATTAGGGTCTGAGTGTATATATCATGTTGAGAACTCTATAATAGACCATGTGACGAATAGTGCTACAGGTATAAAGAGTATAGAGAAATAATCTAGTTTGAAGCTTATGGAGAGTTTAAAGGTTTGGATTGTTATTCAGTGCCAGTTAGAAATAATAAGTTCATAATTTAGGTTAATAAATATTATTGTAGGAATAAGGCAGAATAGTAGGGCTAAAATGATTGAGGTTTTTACATAGTTTGGGAATTTGCTGTTTATGTTTGGGTTATAAAGAGTGAGGAGGATTGGAAAAGTTAGTGTAATGAGTGATATAAGTATAAGAGAAGAAAATATGTTTATTACTTTTATTTGGAGTTGCACCAATTTTTTGGTTCCTAAGACCAATGGATTACTTCTATCCTATAAAAGTTAAGAAAGCCGTGAGGTTAAACACGGAGGGCAGGAATTAGCAGTTCTTGCATTCTTTCTTGGTAAATAAGAGGGAATAAGTCTCTGTTATTAGATTCACAATCTAATGTTTTGTTTAAACTATATTTACAATATAATTGTCCTAGGATGATTGAGGGTTTAATGGATAAAATGAGAAGTGGAAATATGTGAAGAAATATTAATGTGTTTTCTCGTGTAAAGGAAGGATTAATGTTAGATGTATGGTATGTAAATTTTCCTCGTTGTGTTGAAATTAGCATATATAATGAATAAAGGGCGGTAATTAATATGTTTGTTCCAGTAAGGATAATAGTGAAGTTTGATCATGTGAATGATGATAGGATAATATATAGTTCTCCAATTAAGTTAATTGTGGGTGGAAGAGCCAAGTTGGTTAGGCTAGCTAGAGTTCATCATATAGCTATTAATGGTAATATAGATTGTAGGCCGCGGGCTAGGATTATAGTTCGGCTATGGATTCGTTCATAATTGGTGTTAGCAAGGCAAAATAGTATTGAGGATGTTAATCCGTGGGCAATTATTAGTGCTGTAGCTCCTATAAAACTTCATGGTGTTTGAATTATGATAGCTACGATTACTAGAGCTATATGGCTGATTGATGAATAAGCAATTAAAGATTTTAGGTCTGTTTGTCGTAAGCAAATAGAGCTTGTTATGATTATTCCTCATAGGGATAATATAATGAAGGGGTAGGCTATTATGTTTGTGATGGGGTGGAGTAAGGTTGAGATGCGAATTATGCCATATCCTCCTAGTTTTAGTAGGATGGCTGCTAATACTATTGATCCTGCGATTGGAGCTTCTACATGGGCTTTAGGAAGTCATAGGTGAAAACCGTATAATGGTATTTTTACTATAAATGCTATAATGCATGCTAGTCATAAGATGTTATTGGATCAGGAGTAAGGTAAATTGGATGATTGATATATTGAGACAATAAAGTTTAAAGATCCATAAGATTTTTGGATATAAATTAAAGCAATTAAAAGTGGTAATGATCCAACTAGTGTATAGAATAGAAAGTATGTTCCTGCGTTTAGACGTTCAGTTTGGTTCCCTCATCGTGTAATGATAATTAGGGTAGGAATAAGAGTGGCTTCAAATAAGATGTAGAATATGATTAGTTCGGTGGCAGAGAATGTTATAATTAGAAATGATTGGAGAGAAATTAATATAAGGATGTATAATTTTTTTCGGGTTAGTGTCTCTTCAGCTAGGTGTTTTTGGCTGGCTATAATTATTAGGGGTAAGAGTCATGCTGTGAGAATTAGGAGTGGTGTGGAGAGAGGGTCGGAGAAGAAGGTTAATGAGTGGGTTAGTCCTACATCATCTGTTTGATTAAGTGTTGTAAGGACTATTAGGCTAATTATTAAGCTGTGAATTGATGGATTAATTCAGATTATTGAGTTTTTAGAAAATCATGTTAATGGAGCTAGGAGAATAGTAGGTAAGATGATTTTTAGCATTGTAAGATATTAAGGTTTTGGACATAGTCTAGTCCATAGGTGTTTGATACTATAACTAGTAGAGCTAAACCCACTGCTGCTTCACATGCTGCGAATACTAATAAGATAATGGGAATTATAAATGATAGTGAGAAGTGGAGGTTTAGGGTTAAGATAGAGCATAATACAAATATTGATAATATTATGCCTTCTAAACATAATAGTGATGACATAAGGTGAGATCGATAAATGAATATTCCTAGAAGTGATGTAGCGTAAGCTAGAAGAGTGTTAAGGATAATGGTAGGCATATTTGATAATTATGAATAGGTCATAGTCTAGTGAGTCGAAATCACTTGTTTTAATTAAACTAATTATCAATTCTGTTCATTCTAAGCCTTTTTGAGTTCATTCGTAGGCTAGGCCTAGGGTTAAGATGAGAATTAGGATTAGGGCTATAGTTAATATTAGTTTAATGTTATTTGTTTGGGATGCTCATGGTAGGGGTAGTAAAAGAGCAATTTCTAGATCAAATAAGAGAAAAGTGATTGCTACAAGGAAGAATTTTATTGAGAATGGAAGGCGAGCTGATCCTATAGGGTCAAAACCGCATTCATAGGGACTTGCTTTTTCTGAATAAATATTTAATTGGGGCAGTCAGAATGCGATTGAGATTAATAAGAGGGCGATGGAGACATTTATAAATAGTGAAATTACAAGATTAATTACTCTTTCCTAGGTTTAGATCTAGGGCTAATTGATTGGAAGTCAATTGTACTAATTAATACTAAAAGAGTATGAGCCTCATCAATAAATTGATACATATAAGAATAGTCAAACTACGTCTACGAAATGTCAGTATCATGCGGCTGCTTCAAATCCAAAATGGTGGTTAGATGTAAAGTGGAAATTTAGTTGGCGTGCTAAACATACTAGGAGAAATGTAGATCCAATGATTACGTGGAGTCCGTGAAAGCCTGTGGCCATAAAAAATGTTGATCCATAAATTCCATCTGAGATTGTGAAAGACGTTTCTAAATATTCTGAGGCTTGAAGTAAAGTGAAGTAGAGTCCTAGGGCAATTGTGATTGATAGTGCTTGAATTATGTGTTTACGGTTTCCTTCTATTAGGCTATGGTGGGCTCATGTAATTGATACTCCTGAAGCTAGTAGGACTGAGGTATTTAGAAGTGGTACTTCAAGGGGATTAAGGGGATTGATTCCAATTGGGGGTCAGCAGCTGCCAAGCTCTGGGGTAGGGGCTAGGCTAGAGTGATAAAATGCTCAGAAGAAACCTGCGAAGAAAAACACTTCTGAAATAATGAATAGGATTATTCCGTATCGTAAGCCCTTTTGAACAATTGTAGTATGGTGGCCTTGAAATGTTCCTTCACGAATTACGTCTCGTCATCATTGATATATGGTTAATATATTTGTTAATAGACCTAGTATGAGAAGTGTATTTGAATTAAAGTGGAATCATATAACTAGGCCTGATGTAAGAAGTAAAGCGGATAAAGCTCCTGTTAGTGGTCAAGGGCTGGGATTAACTATATGATAAGCATGGGTTTGGTGGGTCATTAAGTATTATCATGTAGGTATAGGCTTACTAAGAGAGTGAAGACATAAGCTTGAATTAATGCTACTGCGAATTCAAGAATTGTAAGTAGAATTAAAATGATAAATGTGATTATTGCAGTTGGGGGGCTAATTGATGTTAGAACTAAGGTGGCTCCGCCAATTAAGTGTATAAGGAGGTGGCCTGCTGTAATATTGGCAGTAAGTCGTACGGCAAGGGCTATGGGTTGAATGAAAAGGCTAATTGTTTCGATGATAATGAGTATAGGGATAAGAGGAATGGGGGTTCCTTGGGGAAGAAAATGGGCTAGGGATGCTTTAGTTTTGTGGCGAAAGCCGGTAATTACTGCACCGGCTCATAGGGGAATTGCTATTCCTAAATTTATTGATAATTGGGTTGTTGGCGTAAAGGAGTGGGGGAGAAGTCCTAGTAAGTTTGTTGACCCAATGAATATGATAAGTGAAATGAGTATTAATGATCAGGTTCGTCCTTTTTGATTGTGCATGGCCATTATTTGTTTTAGTACTAATTGAATTAGTCATTGTTGGAATGAGACTAGTCGGTTGTTGATAAGTCGGTTGGAGGAGGGAAACAATATATTTGGGAATAGGATAATAAGGACAACAATTGGGAGACCTATTATTGTTGGGGTAATGAAAGAGGCAAATAGATTTTCGTTCATTTATTTTCTCAAGGGGTTTTATGTTCAATTAGTTTTGTATCTTTAAGCGATGGGTTAGCAGGATAAGAGTGGTTTGAGATTTTGAGTTGAAATATAATAAATAGAGCTAGAATTATAGATAGAATTGTGATAAATCATGTTGATGTATCTAGTTGTGGCATCTCATTATGAGGAGATTGAGTTCCTAATCTTCAACTTAAAAGGTTAACGCTTAATATAGCTTCATAATGAATTTATAGTATTGATGAGGATCAGTTTTCAAAATGTTTTAGTGGTACTAGTTCAAGTACAATTGGTATAAAGCTGTGATTGGATCCACAGATTTCGGAACATTGTCCATAATATAGTCCTGGTCGTGTTGAGGTAAGTGTAGCTTGATTTAGTCGGCCTGGGATTGCGTCTGTTTTTAATCCAAGAGATGGTACGGCTCAAGAATGAAGGACATCTTCTGATGAAATTAGTATGCGGATGGGTAATTCTATAGGGAGAACTACTCGATTATCAACTTCTAATAATCGTAATTCTCCAGGGCTTAAATCTGATGTTGGGATCATATAGGAATCAAAGTTTAGGTCTTCGTAGTCTGTATATTCGTAGCTTCAGTATCATTGATGACCTATAGTTTTAACTGTTAATGATGGGTCATTAATTTCGTCTATTATATATAAAATTCGTAATGAGGGAAGAGCAATTAAGATAAGAATGATAGCAGGTAAGATAGTTCAGATGGTTTCAACTTCTTGGGCATCTATAGTACTTGTATGAGTGAGTTTTGTTGTTAGTATGAGGGAAATAATATATAGTACTAGGGAGCTGATTAAGAATACAATTATGAGGGTGTGGTCATGAAAATGTAATAATTCTTCTATAATAGGTGATGTAGCATCTTGAAATCCTAATTCAAACGGGTAGGCCATAAAGATATAAAGGATTTAAACCTATAAATTAACTTTGACAAAGTTATGTAATATATTTTTACTAATATCTTATAAAGAAAGTCATAATGGTTATGGAGCTGGCTTGAAACTAGTTTTAGGAAGTTCGATTCTTTCCTTTCTTGAATTAGGCTTTGACATATGTGGGTTCTTCAAATGTATGGTAAGGTGGAGGGCATCCGTGAAGTCATTCTAAATTTGTAGTAGTTAATTCTACAGTCAGAATTTCTCGTTTTGATGCGAATGCTTCTCAGATTATGAAGATTATAATTATTACAGCTGTTAGGGAGATAAAAGAGCCCATAGAAGATACGGTGTTTCATGCTGTGTATGCATCAGGGTAGTCTGAATATCGTCGTGGTATTCCTGATAATCCTAGGAAATGTTGTGGGAAGAAAGTTATATTGACTCCTACAAATATTACAGTGAAATGAATTTTAGCCCATATATCATCTAGTGTATAGCCGGTAAATAGAGGGAATCAATGAACGAATCCGCCTATAATAGCGAAAACAGCTCCTATAGATAGGACGTAATGGAAATGGGCTACAACATAGTATGTATCATGTAAAACAATATCTAGAGAGGAATTAGCTAGAACAATCCCTGTCAGGCCTCCTACAGTAAATAGGAAAATAAAGCCCAGGGCCCATAATATCGCTGGGGATCATTTGATATTTCCTCCATGTAAGGTTGCTAGTCAGCTGAAAACTTTTACTCCGGTAGGAATAGCAATAATTATAGTTGCGGATGTAAAGTATGCTCGAGTATCGACATCCATTCCAACTGTGAATATGTGATGAGCTCATACAATAAATCCGAGGAAACCGATTGATATTATGGCTCATACTATTCCTATGTAGCCGAAAGGTTCTTTTTTACCTGAATAATAAGTTACAATATGTGAAATGATTCCAAACCCGGGGAGAATAAGAATATAAACTTCTGGGTGACCAAAGAATCAGAATAGATGTTGATAGAGGATAGGGTCTCCACCTCCCGCAGGATCGAAGAATGTTGTATTAAGATTACGATCAGTTAGTAATATTGTAATTCCTGCTGCTAATACTGGGAGAGATAGAAGAAGTAAGACTGCTGTAATTAGGACTGATCATACAAATAGTGGAGTTTGATATTGGGATATTGCAGGTGGTTTTATGTTAATAATAGTTGTAATAAAATTAATTGCTCCTAAAATAGATGATACTCCAGCTAAATGTAAAGAGAAAATTGTTAAGTCTACGGAAGCTCCTGCATGTGCTAAGTTTCCAGCAAGAGGTGGATATACTGTTCAGCCTGTTCCCGCACCGGCTTCAACTATTGATGAGGCTAGGAGGAGAAGAAATGATGGAGGAAGAAGTCAAAAGCTTATATTGTTTATACGTGGGAATGCTATGTCAGGAGCACCAATTATTAGTGGAACTAGTCAGTTTCCAAATCCTCCAATTATAATTGGTATGACTATAAAGAAAATTATTACGAAAGCATGTGCAGTCACGATGACATTGTAAATTTGATCGTCTCCTAGTAGGGCTCCAGGTTGACCTAATTCTGCTCGGATTAATAGGCTAAGTGCTGTACCAACTATTCCTGCTCAGGCGCCAAATAGAAGGTATAAAGTTCCAATGTCTTTATGATTTGTTGAGAAGAGTCAACGATTGATGAACATAAGTAGGTGGTAAAATGGCTGAGCAAGCATTAGACTGTAAATCTAAAGACAGAGGTTGAATCCTCTTTTTACCAAGCCCTGAGGTGAATTATCATATTGAATTGCAAATTCAAAGGAGCAGCTTCAACTCTGCCGGGGCTTCTCCCGCCTTTTTTCCCATACGGCGGGAGAAGTAGATTGAAGCCAGTTGATTAAGGCGTTTAGCTGTTAACTAAAGGTTTATGGGTTTAAATCCCATCGGTCTAGGAATTTATGAGGTAGTTGATTAAGGGCTTAGCTTAATTAAAGTGGCTGATTTGCATTCAGTTGATGTAGGGTAGAGTCTTGCAGTCCTTAGTACAGGAATTAAGTGAGATCACTTACTTAGAGCTTTGAAGGCTCTTGGTCTATTTAACCTAAACTCCTAGCTCAAAGATAGGAGAAGGGGTGTGAGGGGAAGAGTTATGGTAGATAAAATTACGAAAGTTGGTAAGAGGGGTGTTGGGTTTGTATTTTCAAATTGTCATTTTATTTTAGTGTTGTTAGGTGATGGGAATAGGGTTAGTGATGTTGAGTAAATGAGTCGTATATAAAAGAATAGGTTTAGTAGAGCTGTTATTGCTATGAATGTGGGTAAGATAATATTATTATTGGATACAAGTTCTTTGATAATTATTCATTTTGGTATGAATCCGGTTAATGGGGGTAGTCCTCCTAGGGATATTAGAACAATTAGGATTGTGGAAGTTAGGAGGGGGGATATGTTTCATGTGTTAGATAGTGATAAAGTGGTAGTGGTTTTATTATAGTTAAATAGGATGAATATGTTAAATGTTAATAAGATATAAATAATTAAGTTGAGTAGGGTTAGGTTTGGGTTAAATGTAATAATTGCTATTATTCATCCTATATGGGCGATTGATGAGTATGCTATGATTTTTCGGAGTTGAATTTGGTTGAGGCCTCCTCAGCCGCCTAATATAATGGATAGAATGGCTATTGTTATGATGAGAATAGAATTAATGGATGGTGAAATTTGAATTATGATAGAGATTGGGGCAATTTTTTGTCATGTTAGTAGAATTAATCCTGATATAATAGGGACTCCTTGAGTTACTTCTGGGACTCATAGGTGAAATGGGGCTAGACCCATTTTTATTGATAATGCAATTGTAAATATAAGAGATGAAATTGAATTGTATGAGCTAGTTAAGGTTCATTGGCCTGTGTTTATGAAATTAATGATTGATCCTATTATTAGGATTATAGATGCGGTGGCTTGAATTAAGAAGTATTTTGATGCAGCTTCTGTTGATCGTGGGTTGGCTTTACTAATGAGGATAGGGATGATTGCTAATATGCTTATTTCTAGTCCTACTCAGATTAATAATCAGTGGGTGCTGAATAGTGTAATTAGAGTCCCTGAAATTAAGGTAAGATAAATAGTAGAGGAGGTTAGGGGATTGATTAGTACGGGAAGGATATAAACCAACATTTTCGGGGTATGGGCCCGATAGCTTATTTAGCTGACCTTACTAGTAGAGCATGGTGTAATGGTAGCACGAAGAATTTTGAATTCTTATGATTAGGTTCAAGTCCTGTTGTTCTAGAAATAAGAGGGTTTGAACCTCTATTATTTACTCTATCAAAGTAACTCTTTTATCAGACATATTTCTTTAAGTATGTGGGGGGATACATGCTATGATAATAGGTAAAGAGATGTGTCATATGCATAGAGCTAAAGTTAGGGGTAGAAAATTTTTTCATAGGAGGTGTATTAATTGGTCGTAGCGGAATCGTGGATATGATGCTCGAATTCATAAAAATATTGATGTGAGTAGGAGAGTTTTTAAGGTAAAACTTAGTGTAAAAGTTTCTGGGGTTAGGGGATTGAATATTGCTCCTATAAATAGAATAGTTGTGAGAGCGTTTATTATGATGATATTAGTATATTCTGCTATGAAAAATAGGGCAAATGGACCTGCTGCATATTCAACATTGAAGCCCGATACTAGTTCTGATTCGCCTTCTGTTAAGTCAAAGGGGGCTCGGTTGGTTTCTGCTAATGTGGAAATAAATCATATTATGGCTAGGGGTCATGTTGGTAGTAATAATCATGTAGATTGTTGAGTTGTAATGAGGGATGATAATGTGAATGAACCGTTTATTAGTAATACGGAAAGTAGAATGATTGCTAGAGTGACTTCATAGGAAATTGTTTGGGCTACAGCTCGTAGGGCTCCAATTAAAGCATATTTTGAATTTGAGGCTCATCCTGATCATAAGATTGCGTAGACGGCTAGGCTTGATGTGGCCAGAATAAAGAGAATTCCTATATTTATATTAATTAAAGGTTGGGGTATGGGTAAGGGAATTCATATTGTGAATGCTAGGGTTAGTGCTAGTGATGGTGCAATAATAAATAGGGTAATAGATGAGGTTAGAGGTTTAAGGGGTTCTTTAATGAATAATTTTACAGCATCTGCGAAGGGTTGGAGTAAGCCATAAGGTCCAATGATGTTTGGGCCTTTTCGGAGTTGTATGTATCCTAGTATTTTGCGTTCAACAAGAGTTAGGAAGGCTATTGCTACTAAAATTGGTACAATTAATATTAATAAGTTAATTAAAAACATAAATGTTAAGAAGAGGAGTTGAACCTCTGATATAAAGTTTTAAGTCTTATGCAATTGCCAGGCTCTGCCATCTTAACAACCCTGCTCTAGGGTAGTGTATATAAGAATGTACTAGATTTAGATAATATCATCTATTCATTTAAGGCGTATAGGTTGAATTGGCCTCATTTCTCTTGTCCTTTCGTACTGGGAGAAATTTAATAATAGATAGAAACCGACCTGGATTTCTCCGGTCTGAACTCAGATCACGTAGGACTTTAATCGTTGAACAAACGAACCATTAATAGCGGTTACACCATTTGGATGTCCTGATCCAACATCGAGGTCGTAAACCCTAACTGTCGATATGGACTCTTGAGTAGGATTGCGCTGTTATCCCTAGGGTAACTTGTTCCGTTGATCAAGATTTTGGGTCAATTTATGAATATTAATTTAGACGGGTGTGGTCTAGATTATAATCATTCGGAGGTTGTTTTGTGCTCCGAGGTCACCCCAACCAAAATTTGTAGTCTGTAAGCAATAAGTTTGTGATCCCATGGGTATAATTGTTTTTATGCTAGACTATAAAATTTAAGCTCCATAGGGTCTTCTCGTCTTATTAGTTTATTCCCGCCTCTTCACGGGAAGGTCAATTTCATTGATTAAGAATAAGAGACAGTTAAACCCTCGTCAAGCCATTCATACAAGTCCCTATTTAAGGAACAAATGATTATGCTACCTTTGCACGGTCAGGATACCGCGGCCGTTAAACTTATGTCACTGGGCAGGCAGGGCCTCTAATACTTTTGATGCTAGAGGTGATGTTTTTGGTAAACAGGCGGGGTTTTTGTTTGCCGAGTTCCTTTTATTCTTTTTAATCTTTCCCTTTGGAGGAGTGCATGCCGGTGTTGGGTTAACAGTAGAAATAATAATGGTTTTATATTTTGTTTTATATTATAGGATTGTTAACTATCAGTAAGTTATTTGAACTGATATAAGCTTATGCAGGGAGAATATTATTCTTATTACTTATTTTAACATTATTTCTTCTATATGTTTATAGATTAGTCCAGTTAAGGTAGTTAGGAGATCAATAATAATAAGGGTATTAAGTTGGAATTGTTAGGTTAAGCTTTAACGCTTTTTTAATTGGTGGCTGCTTTTAGGCCAACTATGGTAATTAAAAGTGTTTACTCTCTAACTAAGGTTTTTCCCATTCTCTAAAGAGCTGTCCCTCTTTAGAATAACGCTTAAATTTATATTTGGCTTTAAATATGATATGCTTTAGATAAATTTAAGGTTGAACTAAAATTCTAGTCTGGACAACCAGCTATCACCAGGCTCGGTAGGCTTTTCACCTCTACTTATTAGTCTTTCCACTATTTTGCTACATAGACGGATTGGCCCTAGTAGGCTGCTTATAAGTAGCTCGTCTGGTTTCGGGAGTTTTGGCTTAAATTCTTTTTGTCAAGGATTTTCTAGTTAAATCATGATGCAAAAGGTATAAGGTTTAATCTTTGCTTTGTTTTACTTTTAAGTTTTCTTTCATCTTTCCCTTGCGGTACTATCTCTATAGCTTCATTTTAAAAATTTCTATCTCCTATACTTTTATTTAGGTAAATGTTTTGTTTAATTTAGATATTTGTTGTTGAGTTTATGATTTTGTTGAGCTAGAATTGGTGTCAAAATGTTCATGTAAAAAGAAATCTTTCGGGTGTAAGCCGAATGCTTTAGGTATTAAGCTACATTTTGGTTATTCCAAACACACTTTCCAGTATGTTTACCTTGTTACGACTTATCTCTTCTTATATATTTAGTTTTGTTTTATAGAATAAGTATTAGTGAATATTTGAAGAGGGTGACGGGCGGTGTGTGCGTGCTTTATTGCCCAATTCAGCTAGGCTCTCTATTCATAGCTTACTACTAAATCCGCCTTTGACTTTCAGGATTTCATGAAAGTTATCGTTGGAAATGTTCTAGTATATAGAAAATGTAGCCCATTTCTTCCACCTCATAGGCTACACCTTGACCTAACGTATTAGTGTATAATTCTTGTGCTTACTATGATGCCTTATTAGGGTTTGCTGAAGATGGCGGTATATAGGCTGATATTGCAAGAGGTGGTGAGGTTTATCGGGGTTTATCGATTACAGAACAGGCTCCTCTAGAGGGATGTAAAGCACCGCCAAGTCCTTTGAGTTTTAGGCTATTGCTAGTAGTACTCTGGCGAATACTCTTGTTTGTTGAGTATTTGTGTTTAGGGCTAAGCATAGTGGGGTATCTAATCCCAGTTTGTACCTTAGCTATCGTGAGTTCAGAAATTTTAAGACTACTTTCGTATGTTATTTTAGTTAGTGCTAGGGCTTTTTACAGCTTAGTACTGTTTTAGTCTTATTTAAGGTTTCTCTTAATCACGCTTTACGCCGTAATTCATTAACTTGGGTTAATCGTATGACCGCGGTGGCTGGCACGAAATTTACCAACCCTTATTATAGTTTAACTTAGTCAAACTTTCGTTTATTGCTTAATTTTAATTACTGCTGTTTCCCGTGGGGGTGTGGTTGAGCAAGGCGTTATGAGCTACAATATTATAGTGAGCTTGATGCCTGCACCTTTTGATCTAGGAAAGATATAGAGGGCATTCTCACCGGAGCGAAGATACTTGCATGTATAAGTTAACTAGTAGCTAATGGAAAGGCTGGGACCAAACCTTTATGTTTATGGGATTGATTCAATCCATCTAAGCATTTTCAGTGCTTTGCTTTAATGTTTTAAGCTACATTAAC